AGACATTTTGTTCTTGGAGATAATTGCATTTTGATTGAGTTTTTGATATAAGGAAAAAGGAAGAAAGTAAGTAAGGTAGACAAAAAATCCTTCTTTTTCTTTGAACCCACCCAATCCAAAATGCTCCAATTCTCAAAGGAGAATAGAAGAAATCATACTTTCATACAATATGTTAATTGAATTCTATGTAATGATCAATAAATTCAGTTCAATTCTAGATCTATATGTATCAAAATCCTAGTATCAATCTATTCTATAGAATAGATTGATATTTGTAGATATTTGGACTGGAGTTGACAAACAACCAATACCAATATTATTGTTTCTTCGTGTAGATTAGAAATTGAAATGGGGCGTGGCCAAGCGGTAAGGCAACGGGTTTTGGTCCCGCTATTCGAAGGTTCGAATCCTTCCGTCCCAGCGCATATCCATTTTTTTATGCTCCATTATTCTGATAGAAAGAAGTAGGGGAGTGGATAGGAGTTAATCCATATTAATTTTAATTTAAATATATGTGTCTGTTCGAATCGCATTAACAAATGATCAAGTTCCATATCATATAGAAATATATTATGGAGCCAATGTTTTTTCTTTGAATCTCATTTTATTTAGATATTTCGTGTTTGGCTCTAATGAGAAATTGGAAATCTATGTAACGATTGGGGCAGGGGTGATTTATCCTATCCCTTTTATTCACTTTATGACAAGAGTCGATTATTAAAATATTAACTCAACCCCATGTTAAAGTTAAACAAAATACATACCATTTAATCATATAAAATGAGGAAATGTTTAGCTTATATGGTATGTATCGTTCGACAATAATTTTTGGGTTTTTGTGAAAAAGATTTGTGATCCTTTAAATTATTAAATTATTTAAACTGAAATTATTTCAATTCAATATTCTAAAATATCTATCACAGTGACAACTGTTCAGTCTATCTGATAGATACGAAAACCCCTCCCGATTTTTTTCGATTTTGATTTTCGTAATCAGATGAAAAGAATAAAGATTCAAATCTTAACTTACATCATTTTTTTATACATCTCATGAAAAAAAATTGGATTTCTTTCTTCTTTTCTCTTCTTTTCTTTGATCTATTTATCTATTTTTATTTTCAATTAAATCAGTGATGAGTCAATTACAAAAGAAAGACTTATCTGCCTATGAAGATCAAACGTGATGCTTATTGTCCAATTTTCTTTAAATTAAATCCAATTTTAAATTAAATCAAATTACATAATGATGTCTAAATAGGAAACTTTTTCAATTTCAATTCAAAATAATAATAATATATATATGAAATATAAATCTATTTTGAATGATTCCTTGTAAATGGAATCTTTGATACTCAAAAAGTAGGAAATCGTTTAATCTATCCTATTAAATCACTTGAAGATGCAGATTCAAAAAGTGATTCGTTTATATATTTCTATTTCTTTCTATTATCTATAGATTATTTATGTATGCTAAAGATGTTGTCTTGGTAAGACTTTTTCAGACAAATCGTTCCACATATCATATATAGAAGAAGAAGTCTAGATTACGATGTCTATGGACAGTTGAACCAATGACTATTCATGATTCCATAATTGAATCAATTCCATACCGGTTCCAAATTAGAGGAATATTATGGTAAAACTTCGTTTGAAACGATGTGGTAGAAAGCAACGTGCGACTTGAAGGACACGATCCGTTGTGGATTTTTACATCCACCATTTTCGATTTATCTAGGAATGAGGGTGCTCTTGGCTCGACATTGTTTGTTCTGTTACACTCGAACCCTTCATTTTTTTTGGGTTGTAAATAGTCCACGATGGAGCTCGAGTAGAAAGGATTAATTCATTTCTCGGGGGCAGGGATCTAGGGTTAATGCCAATTAATCAATTGGAACAACTTCGTAAATGTATCTTCCAAATCGAAAGGATCCAATTCGAGCAAGTTTCCAATTCAAAAGCAAAACTTGTTGGAATTGATCAAACTTTTTTCGATTCAAAGTGTATCATACAGGAATCAACTGTCCATAGGATTCTTTGCTAGAAAGAAATCAAAAAGGGTATGTTGCTGCCATTTTGAAAGGATTAAGAAGCACCGAAGTAATGTCTAAACCCACTGATTTAAAATAAGGATAAAGGATCTAAGAACAAGGAAAGACCATTTTTATTGTCTCGATAGTCTCAATAACTGGATCAAACTAAAGAATCCAAATAGAATTTAAACGAGACAAACAAAAGGGAGTAAAGACCACTCAATAAACGAAATTGACTAAAGATTTTTCCTTTGAGCTATTTGAGAGTTATCCAACTTGAGTTATGAGTACGAATGGTTTCTTTTTCATTTTCAGTAAGAAAAAAAAGACTGAAATCATAGTCTAATTGATTTTATAGGCCTATTTGTCATTTAATTTCTTAGAATTGCATACATAGACAAACCTTTGAATCAAATCATTTTTTCTCGAGCCGTACGAGGAGAAAACTTCCTATACGGTTCTAGGGGGGG